GAATGTATCACTTTGGGAATTCCAACCATTTCTTTAATCGATACAAATTGTAATCCCGATCTCGCGGATATTTCTATTCCAGCAAATGATGACGCTATAGCTTCAATTCGATTCATTCTTAACAAATTAGTATTCGCAATTTGTGAGGGTCGTTCTAGCTATATACAAAATTATTGATTAATAATAAGATAAATAAATCCATTTTTTTTGAGGGAGGGGCTCCCTGTATTTCGATTTTAAAAATTGGTTACTACTCCTGAATCGTACAAAAGAAAAAGAGATAAAAGGGGATATTGTGTGATTAGTTTAGTTGGTATCCAAAACTAAAATATAAAATTCAAGTAAATAAGTAAAAAAAAAGGGGGGATCTTGAATCAAAATAATTTAAAGTTCTTATTTCTGTCAGAGGGCAATATGAATGTTTTATCATGTTCCATCAACACACTAATAAAAGAAGGGTTATATGAGATATCTGGTGTAGAAGTAGGCCAACATTTCTATTGGCAAATAGGGGGTTTCCAGGTCCATGCCCAAGTCCTTATTACTTCTTGGGTTGTAATTGCTATCTTATTAGGTTCCGCAGTTCTGGCGATTCGCAATCCACAAACCATTCCAACTGACGGCCAAAATTTCTTTGAATTTGTCCTTGAATTCATTCGAGACGTGAGTCAAACCCAGATTGGAGAAGAATATGGTCCATGGGTTCCCTTTATTGGAACCCTGTTTTTATTTATTTTTGTTTCTAACTGGTCAGGAGCCCTTTTACCGTGGAAAATTATCCAGTTACCTCAAGGGGAGTTAGCAGCACCAACGAATGATATAAATACGACGGTTGCTTTAGCTTTACTCACATCAGTAGCCTATTTTTATGCGGGTCTTAGCAAAAAAGGATTAGGGTATTTCAGTAAATACATTCAACCAACTCCAATTCTTTTACCCATTAACATCTTAGAGGATTTTACAAAACCCCTATCACTTAGTTTTCGACTTTTCGGAAATATATTAGCCGATGAATTAGTCGTTGTTGTTCTTGTTTCTTTAGTACCTTTAGTGGTTCCTATACCTGTCATGTTCCTTGGATTATTTACAAGCGGGATTCAAGCTCTCATTTTTGCCACTTTAGCTGCGGCTTATATAGGTGAATCTATGGAAGGTCATCATTAACTGTTTTTTTTTTTCAAATATTATTTCTTTTTTAAGTTAGCCAAATTATAGAATAGTTGGTTTACGTTATGTAAGAAACACTTGTATATGTGATATTTGATATTGACTAGGTATATATGAGTTAAAGATCTATATAATCTGCCCTACGACTTTTGTGAATTTCGATTTAGATAGGGCTTCGATTAGAAGTTCTTCCTTTTTATCTGTGAATTGGCTGAAAAAACGATAAAAAAAAGAACGAAGAATTCAAAGAATGGTTCACAAAAAAGAAATGGCATAAAAAAGTCGTATATATATATTATGAATTTTCAAAAATCCGGTGGATAGGAACTACTATCAAAGTAATTCTTATGATTCAATAATATTATTATATTATTTCAATTAAAGTTTTTGGCTATTTTGGCTGGATGAATCTTAGCGATTATTTAATTATAATTACGTCCTAAGTCATTGGATGATTGTATCATTAACTATTTCTTTATTTTGGTGTGAGGAACTTATCATGAATCCACTGATTTCTGCTGCTTCGGTTATTGCTGCTGGGTTGGCTGTTGGGCTTGCTTCTATTGGACCTGGAGTTGGTCAAGGTACAGCTGCGGGTCAAGCTGTCGAAGGTATCGCGAGACAACCTGAGGCAGAAGGAAAAATACGAGGTACTTTATTGCTTAGTTTGGCTTTTATGGAAGCTTTAACAATTTATGGCCTGGTTGTAGCATTAGCGCTTTTATTTGCAAATCCTTTTGTTTAATCCAATCCTAGAAATCAAAAAATTATGGATTTTTTGCGTAGTTTTTTTAATTCTATCAAGATTTAACTCCTACAATTATTCATTGAGACAACAATCCTTGGGAAGGACTAATTTGAGGATGGGGAATTAGCACATCGATTCGCTTTCTTCCTTCCCCTTATTCTTTTAGTTTAATGGAAACTTTTTTTAAGGAGTGTTGCGAAAAAAGGAGGTTTAGGTTTTTTGAAATTGACATAAAACTTGGTCTCAAATTCTAGCTTAATTCTAATAAGTCTCATTATTATTATTGAAAATTAAAAACTTTGGAAAATACATTTGGAAATAGAATAGGTTTTTGATTCTGTTTACAAATATCCAAATAGGTAAATTAAATTATTAAATTCAATTTTCTTTTTATTGAAAATAAAAAGAATAAAAAAAAAGGACAGAGTTCTTTTTTTATAGTTTAGCTAGAAGAGGAGATTATATGAAAAATTTAACCGATTCTTTCGTTTACTTGGGTCACTGGCCATCCGCCGGGAGTTTCGGGTTTAATACCGATATTTTAGCAACAAATCCAATAAATCTAAGTGTAGTTTTAGGTGTATT